CAAATGATTGAACAACCGGGATCAATTTCCTTACGATACTTAGTTGACATTCATCAAAAGGATCTAATGAATTATGAGTTCAATAGATCCTGTTTAGCAGAAAGACGGATATTCCTTGCTCATTATCAGACAATCACTTATTCACAAACCTCGTGTGGGGCTAATAGTTTTCATTCCCCATCTCCTCATGGAAAACCCTTTTCGCTCCGCTTAGCCCTATCCCCTTCTAGAGGTATTTTAGTGATAGGTTCTATAGGAACTGGACGATCCTGTTTGGTCAAATACCTAGCGACAAACTCCTATGTTCCTTTCATTACGGTATTTCCGAACAAGTTCCTGGATGACAAGCCTAAAGGTTATCTTATTGATGATATCGATATTGATGATAGTGACGATATCGATATTGATGATAGTGACGATATTGATGATAGTGATGATGACCTTGATATTGATATGGAGCTGCTAACTATGTATATGACGCCGAAAATAGACCGATTTGATATCACCCTTCAATTCGAATTAGCAAAAGCAATGTCTCCTTGCATAATATGGATTCCAAACATTCATGATCTGCATGTGAATGAGTCGAATTACTTATCCCTCGGTCTATTAGAGAACTATCTCTCCAGGGATTGTGAAAGATGTTCCACTGGAAAGATTCTTGTTATTGCTTCGACTCATATTCCCCAAAAAGTGGATCCCGCTCTAATAGCTCCGAATAAATTAAATACATGCATTAAGATACGAAGGCTTCTTCTTCCACAACAACGAAAGCACTTTTTCATTCTTTCATATACTAGGGGATTTCACTTGGAAAAGAAGATGTTCCATACTAACGGATTCGGGTCCATAACCATGGGTTCCAATGCGCGAGATCTTGTAGCACTTATCAATGAGGCCCTATCAATTAGTATTACACAGAAGAAATCCATTATAGAAACTAATACGATTAGATCAGCTCTTCATAGAAAAACTTGGGATTTTCGATCCCAGATAAGATCGGTTCAGGATCATGGGATCCTTTTCTATCAGATAGGAAGGGCTGTTACACAAAATGTACTTCTAAGTAATTGCCCCATAGATCCTATATCTATCTATATGAAGAAGAAATCATGTAAGGGAGGGGATTCTTATTTGTACAAATGGTACTTCGAACTTGGAACGAGCATGAAGAAATTCACGATACTTCTTTATCTTTTGAGTTGTTCTGCCGGATCGGTCGCTCAAGATCTTTGGTCTTCATCCAGACACGATGAAAAAGATTGGATCACTTCTTATGGATTCGTTGAGAATGATTCTGATCTAGTTCATGGCCTATTACTATTATTACTATTAGAAGTAGAAGGCGCTCTGGCGGGATCCTCACGGACAGAAAAATATTGCAGTCAGTTTGATAATAATCGAGTGACATTACTTCTTCGGTCCGAACCAAGGAATCAGTTAGATATGATGCAAAATGGATCTTGTTCTATCGTTGATCAGAGATTTCTATATGAAAAATACGAATCGGAGTTTGAAGAAGGGGAAGGGGCCCTTGATCCGCAACAGATAGAGGAGGATTTCTTCAATCACATAGTTTGGGCTCCTAGAATATGGCGCCCTTGTGGCAATCTATTTGATTGTATCGAAAGGTCCACGGAATTGGGATTTCCCTATTGGACTGGGTCATTTCGGGGCAAATGGATCATTTATCATAAAGAGGATGAGCTTCAAGAGAATGATTCGGAGTTCTTGCAGAGTGGAACCATGCAGTACCAGACACGAGATAGATCTTCCAAAGAACAAGGCTTTTTTCGAACAAGCCAATTCATTTGGGACCCTGCGGATCCATTCTTTTCCCTATTCAAAGATCAGCCCTCTGTCTCTGTGTTTTCACGTCGAGAATTCTTTGCAGATGAAGAGATGTCAAAGGGGCTTATTGCTTCCCAAACAAACCCTCCTACATCTATATATAAACGCTGGTTCATCAAGAATACGCAAGAAAAGCACTTCGAATTGTTGATTCATCGCCAGAGATGGTTTAGAACCAATAGTTCATTATCTAATGGATCTTTCCGTTCTAATACTCTATCCGAGAGTTATCAGTATTTATCAAATCTGTTCCTATCTAACGGAACGCTATTGGATCAAATGACAAAGACATTGTTGAGAAAGAGATGGCTTTTCCCGGATGAAATGAAACATTTGATTCATGTAACAGGAGAAAGATTCCCCATTCCTTAGCCGTAAAGATATGTGCCCATGAAAAGGGGATGAAGTGGAACAGAATTGGCCGGATGGTAGAGTCGTGGAAACACTTGTTTCTTCCATCTTTTTGGCCTTAGCTCCATGGAACAATATGCTACTGCTGAAACATGGAAGAATTGAAATCTTAGATCACTATGTGTGGATGATATGAACTGCCTAAACAAGAATTCTTGAACGGCGAAAGAGCCTATTACTCGCTACATCAAACAATTTCTACTAATGAAACCATGTAAATCCATCGGAAAATACGCAT